CACTAATCCAAGACCGGAATATTCAGAGGACTCTTCTGATCAAACAATAAATTGTCAGCAAAGTTGTTTCTTTTTTTCTTCAAATCCAAAGAATTTTTATTACTTTATACATAGGTCATCGATTCAACATTGGATAAAAAAAGGGGGGAATCCTAATTTTTGGCATTGTTTTCAAAAAAAAAAAAAAAAAATGAAAGGTTCAAATCATTTTATCGACATGAGTGTTATATATCGAAAAAATAAATTCTGTAGTTAAATATTAACATAATAGTAGAAAGCGTACCATCCTGTGCCCGGACTTGAAACAAACGGTTTAGCTTTAACCATGTTAATGGTCCCCCATTATTGGTTCGTAGAGGATCAAAGTGGATTTACCAATGAATGACGAAATGCTATGGTTCTTCAATATGATTTTTGAATTTAGTCATAAGTAATTCGCGAGATGATGCACTTTTTTTTCGTAGTTTTAACGAGAAAAGTACAGTTGGTTGTATCCAACCTATTCTTGAAATAAACAACTCGCACACACTCCCTTTCCAAAAAAAATCAATACACCAAGCACTACACTTAGATTTATTGGATTTGTTGCTAAAATATCGGTATTAAATCCGAAACTCCCCGCGGATGGCCAGGAACCCAAGAAAATGAAAGAATCGGTTATATTTTTCATATTATCTCCTTTTTTTATTTATTTATATATTTCTTTTTTACTTCCTCTTTATAATTTTTCAATTGACAATTTCCAAAAAAAAAATAAGAACCATACTTATGCTTTTCCTTTGTTGGAACAATTTCTAAAACGAGTTCCATTGAACCTTGAATTAAGAAGAGGAAAGAGTCACTATGCTAATTCCTCATCCACAAATGAGTCTCTCCCCATACATAGGGTATTGTACCAACGAATAAAAAATTGTAAAAGTGAAAGGTTCATAAAATTAGAAAAAGCACGAACAGAAAGTTCAAAGAAATAAAAAAGAATACATAGTGTTTGTTTTTTTTTTTTAGGATTTAAATTAAACAAAAGGATTTGCAAATAAAAGTGCTAATGCTACAACCAATCCATAAATGGTTAAAGCTTCCATAAAAGCCAGACTAAGCAATAAAGTCCCTCGTATTTTTCCCTCCGCCTCAGGTTGTCTCGCAATCCCTTCTACAGCTTGGCCTGCAGCAGTACCTTGACCAATCCCAGGCCCAATAGAAGCAAGCCCTACGGCCAACCCAGCAGCAATAACGGAAGCGGCAGAAATAAGTGGATTCATGATAAGCTCCTCACACCAAAATAAAGAAATGGTTAATGATACAATCAACCAATGAATTATAACTTATTATTCCATTGCTAAGATTTATACAGTCGAAGTAACTAAAAACTCCGAATTGAAGTAATAATATGATTGAATCATCAGAACTATTTGAATATCTTTTTTTTGAGTTCCTATCCATCCACGTAGTTTTTGTGAATCCATACTATACTCCTGTCATTCTTCCATTTTTTTTTTTCTTGATTGAATCTCGGTATTCAGTCAATAGTCAATTCACAACTACAGACGAAACGGAAGGACTTCAACTAGAATCCATATTTAAATTCCCAGTAGTAGAGCATATCTTTAGTTCATATATAACTAGTTAATACCTAATATCACATATACTTGTGTTTCTTACCTAATGTAAACATATTATTCGTATTTTAGAGTCAATCGGATTCGAGAACCATTCTTCGAAACATACACAAGTGTTGTCTTATAGTAATTCGACTCCACACTCCCCTAACAAATACATTTTTTTTCATCTCTTTTTTTGTAAATCCTTGCCTACTAATATCGTAATCTTTTTTTTTTTTTCCTATTACTCTCTAGATCTTATATATTTTCCTTATTTATACCTTACCTTAAACTTATTTATATATTATTTTTCTATTTTTATTCCCTAAATAGATTATCTTGAGCCATGTATATATTGCCTTGAGCTAAACTATTTCTAAAACTAATCAATGATGACCCTCCATGGATTCACCTATATAAGCTGCAGCTAAAGTTGCAAAAATAAGAGCTTGAATACCACTTGTAAATAATCCAAGGAACATAACAGGTATAGGAACTACTAAAGGTACTAAAGAAACAAGAACAACAACTACTAATTCATCAGCTAATATATTTCCGAAAAGTCGAAAACTAAGTGATAAAGGTTTTGTGAAATCTTCTAAGATATTAATGGGTAAAAGAATTGGAGTTGGTTGAATGTATTTACCGAAATAACCTAATCCCTTTTTTGTAAGACCCGCATAAAAATATGCTACTGATGTGAGTAAAGCTAAAGCAACAGTAGTATTTATATCATTTGTGGGTGCGGCTAACTCTCCATGAGGTAACTGTATGATTTTCCACGGTAAAAGAGCCCCTGACCAATTCGAAACAAAAATAAACAGAAACATAGTTCCAATAAAGGAAACCCATTGACCGTATTCTTCTCCAATCTGGGTTTTACTCACGTCTCGAATGAATTCAAGGACATATTCGAATAAATTCTGACCGTCAGTAGGAATGGTTTGTGGATTCCGAACAGCTATAATAGATGAACCTAATAAGATAGCAATTACAACCCAAGAAGTAATAAGTACTTGGGCATGGACTTGGAAACCTCCTATTTGCCAATAGAAATGTTGGCCGACTTCGACACCAGATATATCGTATAACCTCTTTAGTGTGTTGATAGAACATAAAAGAACATTCATATTGCCCCCTGAAAGAAATAGAACTTAAAAAAAAAATTATTTTGATGAGTTGTATATTTTTTGGATACCAACTTATTACAATATCCCTAATTATTTTTATCTCTTTTGTGCGATTCAGGAATAGTAACCAATTCAATAAATCTAGGAAGTCCTACAAAAATAGATTTATCTTATTATTAATCAAGGATTTCGTATAGAGCTTGAATGGCCTTCACAAATTGCAAATACTAATTTGTTAAGAATTAATCGAATTGAAGCTATAGCGTCATCATTAGCTGGAATCGAAATATCTGCGAGATCTGGGTCACAATTTGTATCAATTAAACAAATCGTTGGAATTCCTAAAGTGATACATTCTTCAAGAGCCCTGTATTCTTCTTGCTGATCAACGATTATTACAATATCGGGCAACCCTGTCATATATTTAATCCCGCCCAGATATGTTTGTAAGTGAGATAATTGTCTCTTCAACATAGCGGCATCTCTTTTCGGAAGACGGTTGAGCCCCTCCGTCTTTTGTTCCGTTCTCAAGTCCCTGAACTTATGAAGTCTAGTTTCTGTAGTGGACCAATTCGTCAACATACCACCGAGCCACTTTTTATTAACATAGTGGCACCGGGCCCTTATTGCAGCCCGTACTACTGAATCAGCTGCTTTATTTTTGGTACCAACAATTAAGAATTGTTTTCCCCTACTTGCTGCATCAAAAACTAAATCACAAGCTTCTGATAAAAAACGAGCAGTTCGAGTAAGATTTATAATATGAATACCTCTACGCTTTGATGAGATATAAGGTGCCATTCTAGGATTCCATTTCCTAGTACCATGACCAAAATGAACGCCTGCTTCCATCATCTCTTCCAAATGGATGTTCCAATATCTTCTTGTCATTTCTCCCCACACTTCCTCTCTTTTTTTTTAAGAAAAAAAAGAGATGAGGTACCCTGAAATAGAAATAAAAAATTGTTCCAATGAAACCTTATCTTCTACCTCTACTGGGGGTTGGCCGTTGATACACGATCCAAGCCATTATTCATTTATTTCTATTCGTTATTATTTTTATTATTATTACCAAACCAAAGGACTGCAGATAGGTAACAGGATGAATCTGCTCTTAGAAATTGAAAAATCCTAGAAATGATTGTTCTGATATACCATTTAAATTCTTTGAAATGCAAAAATCGAATAATTCTCTGTAGTGGAACAAAATATCTCTCATTTCCCCCTCGAATAAATTCTTCTTTTTCATTTCCAAAGGAATGTTATTATGTTGTCTTGAGCGATGCGCTAATCCTTTGAATCCAGTACCAACGGGTATCATCCCTCCTAGGACAACATTCTCTTTCAGACCTTTCAGCCAATCTATACGACCTCGGAGAGCGGCTTTTGCCAAAACTCGAGCAGTTTCTTGAAAACTTGCTTCGGATATGAAACTTTGCGTATTTAGAGATGCTTTCGTTATTCCCAATAATATAGCTCGGTAATAGATCGGTTCTTCCAAAGCACGCCCCGTTCGTTCGGCTCGCAAGACTCCAATTAGCTCTCCAGGTAAAAAAACATTAGACAGTCCGTCTTCTGAAACCAAAACTTTTGATGTTATTTGACGTACAATAATTTCTATATGTCTATTATGGATCTCCACCCCCTGGGATCGATAAACCTTTTGTATCTTATTAACTAAAGAAATACGGCTTTGCACTATAGTGAGTTCAGCACCAATTAAAAATCCCCAAGGAATTCCAAGAATTCTTGTTATACGCTCGTTCCAACCCTCAACTCTCTTTTCTAGGCTCATCGATATGGAATCAATCGAACGCACTTCTAACACTTGTTCCACTTTTGGAAGACCCTGCGTTATATCACCAGATCTTGATTTTTCATATATAAAGGTAACTAACGTATCTCCTTCATAAATGATTTCTCCATAATGGAGATGAACAGTTGCTCCTGAAGTGGCCAAATAAGGCTTAGCTAATCTTATTACTACAGAATCAACCTGAACAATTAAAATTTGACCCGATTTTAGGTGTGGTCCGTTTTTGGCTATACATACATTTTCACAAATAAACTGTCCAAGGCTAATTCTTGTGAGTGTTTCATCACAATAATTATGATAATAATTATGATAATAATTATGATGGAGAAAAAACCAAGTTAAATTGAATGTATTCAAAACCACGTTACTACACGGATCAGAATTTAAAATCCTCCCGTTTTCATCCATTAAATAATAGTTAAATACTTCAAAAGTCTGTTTTAAACTGTCAAGTTC